AATCGGAAATGATAAGAGAATGCATAAGTTGTTAGAAGGAGTTCGAATATGCATATACAAATAGTATACCACTTAATTAGCTTATTTCCTCTATGAGGAAGAAAGAAAATTAAAGAACCCGCAAATACTGGTAAAACTACAATTATTGTTAACCAAGGAAAATAATTCGTGGTAAAGACAAGATATACTTGGACCAGAAAAACCCGTGCTCAAAAAAAATCAAAAAGATTCCACTTTGAGCGCGGGTTTTTTCAGTAAAAAAAAAATCAAATGGATTCAAAATGTATTCAAGTGGGGTTTTCTGGAACGTATCAATAAGCTAGACCCATACTTCGAGTTGTTTCATGCCATAAATAAACTCGAACGCTCAAGAAATCGGTTGGACAAGCGGATTCGCATCTTTTACAACCAACACAGTCTTCTGTTCTTGGAGCGGAAGCAATTTGCTTAGCTTTACATCCATCCCAAGGTATCATTTCTAACACATCGGTAGGGCAGGCTCGTACGCATTGAGTACACCCTATACATGTATCATAAATTTTTACTGAATGTGACATGGGATCTATAAATTTTTGAACATCATAAAATTTCAATCTAGTAAACTTGTAAATGAATCATATAGTTAAACACTAGACGAATCAACGATTTACCAGAAATTTTCTAATCAATTTCCTTCTGGATCAACTCATAAGAAAGGGCCAAGATACTTTGATTTCTTACGTTTTCGAAAACATGATGTAGATTCCAACATATCGGACATGCTAATTCAAATTAGTGAACATTAGAATTTAATATTATTAATTTTAATATTATTAATATTACTTATTCAACAAAGTTGATTGATTGATACGCGTTGATTTTCTGTTACGATAAATTGAGGAAACAATAGCTGATCCGATAGCTGCTTCAGCGGCTGCAAGAGCTATAACAAAAATTGAGAAAATATTTCCTTTTAATTGGCGACTATCAAAAAAATCAGAAAATGTTACAAAATTTATATTAACGGCATTCAGTATAAGTTCAAGACACATAAGGGCCCTAACCATATTTCGACTCGTGATCAATCCATAAATACCGATAGAAAATAAATAGGCACTCAAAACAAGTACATGTTCGAGCATCATTGACCAACTCCTTAGCGATTTCGATTCATTTTAATATGAACAATAATTCAACGGATTTGATTGACTAGAATATAACAAGTACGGAACAAAAGAATATATTGGAAATATATCGAATAAATGAATTTCTTTTTTATACACGGACAATATTCAAATCGAATTCAAGGAAAATGGATGCGATAAGACAGAAAAAAATTTCATTTTGATTACTTGCTGTTTCTAGTTAGAACGATTTCTTACTGACGAGCCACAGCAATTGCACCTATCAAAGCAACTAAAAGAATTATTGAAATGAATTCAAATGGAAGAAAAAAATCTGTTGCTAAATGAATTCCAATTTGTTGACTATTACTTATGAAATCTTGTTCTATAATTTGGTTTGATCTTGTAGTCCAAATAATCCCGTACCATGATGTATCTAATATAGTAGTAATTAGCGAAACAAGAATACTTGTACAAACCAACGAAGTAACGCCATTCCCAACGGTCCACAGATTAAAATCTTTATAATATTCTGAATCATTCATGAACATCACAGCAAATATGATTAAAACGTTTATGGCTCCCACATAAATAAGGAGCTGGGCAGCGGCTACAAAATGAGAATTTGAGAGAATATAGAATAAGGATATACAAACAAGAACCAATCCCAATGAAAAGGCAGAAAAAATTGGATTGGTAAGTAATACCACTCCCAGGCCCCCTAATAGAAGACCCAATCCCAGAAAAACTAAAAGAAAATCGTGTATTGGTCCAGGCAAATCCATTATATGTAAAATAAGAGATAAATAAATTGAAATGCTTTTCATGATCTTATTGACCCGACCAGGAATTTTTTTTATGATATGGTTCCTAATTGAATAAAATCCTAATCTATTAATCTATTAGGTGTGAATTGATCTAAGTACAATTATTGGACAGTTTCGTTTTTGATTCTTTTTTTTTATTCGAAAGGTTTTTTTGTTTTTTGCAATTATATTTCGAAAGAATTATAAATATTTTAATAGATTTTCAATAAAAATGAATTCGAAATTCTTATCAAGAAATTAATTTGTAATTGAATTTTTAGTTATTGACCAAACAAAGAGAAAGGCCTCATTCTTTTATTTTAATTCAAACCAAACATTCTTTTAACTTAACTCAAAACAGAACCTTAAAAGAATTGGAAATTTATCTTTAATAGAATAGGGGGTTTACCTACTCAGTTTTTCTTTGAGGCGAATTCAAAATTGTTCGAATTGTATAATCGTCAATTACTGACATTGGTAAACGCCCCAAAGCAATTTGATTATAATTCAATTCGTGACGGTCATAAGTAGAAAGTTCATATTCTTCAGTCATTGATAAACAATTTGTTGGACAATACTCAACGCAGTTCCCACAAAATATACAAATTCCGAAATCAATACTGTAATTAAGCAATCGTTTTTTTCGAATATCCGTTTCAAATTTCCAATCAACAACAGGCAGGTCTATAGGGCATACACGAACACATACTTCACAAGCAATGCATTTATCAAATTCAAAATGGATTCGCCCACGGAAACGCTCTGATGTGATTAATTTTTCATAAGGGTATTGAATAGTTACAGGTAAACGATTTGCGTGGGATAAGGTAATCATGAAACCTTGACCAATGTACCTTGCTGCTCGAATTGTTTGGCGGCCATAATTCATGAACCCGGTTACCATGGGGAACATATCGCGAATATCTATGAAAAACTTTATGTTTGTTTCTTTCTCTTGTTTGAACCAAGGCACGAATCTTGTATTCTTTTTTTTTTTCTTTACAGTGAAAGAAGTTGGAAAGAGGTTGTTAATAATAGATTACCGAGAGAAATAGGTAAAAGAAATTTCCACCCAAGATTTAATAATTGGTCCATTCTTAATCTAGGGAAAGTCCATCTTGTTGCGATAGAAATAAACAAAAACAAATAAGTTTTAGCTAATGTAATAAAGATACCAATTGTCATTCCAAAGATTCCATTCATTTCAAATACCTCAGGAACGAATACGTATGGAATGGAAATATTCCAACCCCCCAAGTAAAGAACTGTTACAAATAACGAAGAAAGTAATAGATTTAGATAGGAAGCAACGTAAAATAAACCAAATTTGATACCCGAATATTCGGTTTGATACCCTGCTACTAATTCTTCCTCTGCTTCTGGTAAATCAAAAGGCAATCTCTCACATTCTGCTAGAGAAGAAATTAGAAAAACGATAAACCCTATTGGCTGCCGCCACAAATTCCATCCCCAAAACCCATATTTTGACTGTGCCTCAACTATATCAACTGTACTTGAACTGTTAGATAATTATAGTCGACGATAACATCACTGTTTCCATCGCTAGTCCAAAACCGTACATGAGGTTTTCACCTCATACGGCTCCTCGTGGGTCGCAAATAAATTTAAGGACTAAACCGGTATTATTTATCTTGGTATGGTTGTAGAATAGATAGAGAAAAAATGGATTGGAAAGTCCAAAATTATACCAATGGAATTCCGTCTGCTATACTATGAAGAATAAAAAAAGTGCTTCTGAATCGATCTCGCCCTTTAATAATTTCCATTTTTATTTGTTGAGTAATAACTTAAGCCTTCAATAAAATACTTCTTGTAGAAATATCAATAAATATTGCAACCCATTGTTTTGATTACGAAAAAAATGAAATATTACACTAGCTCATAAATCATGACACAAATTAGATCTCTCTATATATATGAAAGAAAGAATAAAAAAAGATTTCTTTTTTATTCTTTATTGTTTCTTTTTCGTTCCTATTCTTCTTTCGGATCTGAGAAAACCGCAAATGGGGCTTAAACTAAAAAAAAGTAAAGGATTATTTCGTTCCTGATAGTTATCGCTTTAATCGGTGGATAGGAGCATACTCTGGATCGGAATCGTGGGGAGTACTGCCTACTCATTTCTACTAATTTAAAGCCCCAATTAGTATTCTTTTTATGTTATCCAGAAATATCCTTTATTTATATATAATTTACAAAATCTCCATTACTAATCCTTTGTGTATTTTGGTGTTCCTAACCATCCACCCCCTTTTTTTGTTCAACCCCCCCGTTCATGTATGGGAGCCCATACAAAGGATAGCGAAAACTCTATAGGGTTGATCTTTTGAGCCCGCTTCAAGCTAGGTTGACTAATCAACCCGTCTTGGGGTAAAGAACTTCTTCCGCTTATGTTTTCTTCCACTTAACTCTTGTACATAGAAAATGGGACTCCATTTTTTTGTTTAATTTACTGCTAATTTATAAGCAGCTTTCTTTCACTCATATATAACTATCTAATTTAGTTTATCAACCTGAAGGATAATAAAAAACGAAGATATCTATTCAATCCATTCAACCTATTTTCTAGAACGAAAGGAATAGGGAAGGGAAAAGTTTATATTTCAACGAATCGCACGTAGAGATATTGATAAAACACATAGAGTTAATGGTATTTCATAACTAATCGATTGAGCAGCAGCTCGCAAACCACCTAAAAAAGAATATTTATTATTTGATCCATATCCTGACATAAGAAGTCCAACAGGAGCAATACTTGAAATGGAAATCCATAAAAAAATACCGATATTGAGATCGGATAAAATAAGGTGATAGCTAAAAGGAATTACTGAAAAACTTAGTAAAATGGATATGACTGCTATAGATGGTCCAATACTGAATAAACGAGTGTTTCCTCTAGATGGAAGAATATTCTCCTTGAAAAGCAGTTTTGTTCCATCTGCTAGAGCTTGAAGAATTCCCAAAGGACCGGCGTATTCAGGCCCAATACGTTGTTGTATTCCTGCAGATATTTCTCTTTCTAACCATACAATTACTAGTACGCCTATTGTGATTCCCAATACAAGAGCCAAAATAGGGACAAACATCCATATAATCCCATAGACCTCTTTTAAAGATTCCAATTTGTAAAAGGAATTGATATCTTGTACTTCTGTTGTATAAATTATCATTTCAACGATCAACTTCTCCCATAATGATATCTATGCTACCTAGTATCGTCATAATATCAGCCAATTTCATTTTTTTAACTAACTGAGGAAGAATTTGCAAATTGATAAAACCCGGTGGGCGAATTTTCCATCTCCAAGGAAAACCGCTCTGATCCCCTATTAGAAAAATTCCTAATTCCCCTTTTGGAGCTTCCATTCTCGCATAAAGTTCTTGTCTCGGTAATTCAAATGTGGGAGAAGGTTTTTTACTAATGAATCGATATTCAAAATCATTCCATTCTGGATCCCTTTTTCTATCAAAGCATCGGATTTCTAAATTTTCATAGGGCCCCCCCGGAATTCCTTCGAGGGCCTGTTGAATTATTTTTATGGATTCCGTCATTTCACCGATTCGGACTAAATAACGAGCTAATGAATCCCCTTCTTTTTGCCACTGAATTTCCCAATCAAATTCGTCGTAACACTCATAACGATCAACTTTACGAAGATCCCATTTGATTCCAGATGCTCGTAGCATTGGGCCAGATAAACCCCAATTTATTGCTTCTTCTCCACCAATAACGCCTATCCCTTCAACTCGTTCTAAAAAAATGGGATTTCGCGTAATAAGTTTTTGATATTCAACAATTCCTGTTAAAAAATAATCGCAGAAATCCAAACATTTATCTATCCAGCCATAAGGTAGATCGGCCGCTACTCCTCCGATACGAAAATAATTATGCATCATTCTCATACCGGTGGCAGCTTCGAATAGATCATATACTAATTCTCTTTCTCTGAAAATATAGAAAAAAGGGGTCTGTGCACCAATATCTGCCATAAAAGGTCCAAGCCATAACAGATGAGAAGCTATACGACTCAACTCCAACATAATTACTCTAATATAGCTGGCTCTTTTAGGGACTTGAATATTGCCCAATTGTTCTGGTCCATTTACGGTTATTGCTTCCGTGAACATAGTGGCTAAATAATCCCAACGTGTTACATAAGGCAAATATTGTATAATTGTTCGGTTTTCCGCAATTTTTTCCATTCCTCTGTGTAAATAACCTAATATTGGTTCACAGTCAACAACATCTTCACCATCTAGAGTAACAATGAGACGAAGAACACCATGCATTGATGGGTGGTGAGGTCCCATATTGACTATCATAAGGTCTTTTTCTGTAGCAGGTATATTCATAAGTTTTTCCTCGATTCATTCTTACAGGAATTGCTGAAAACGAAAAGAAGTACATCAAAATTAAAGATCTAATAAATCGACTAATTCAAAATTTTCAAATTAACGATTTTTTGATTCCCGAATATCCAACTCGCTAATTAATTCTTTATAACGTATTTTATTTTTCTTTGATAAATAAGACAGCAGCCTTTGTCGTTTTCCCAGAATTTTCCGTAGACCTCTCTGAGATAAATAGTCTTTTCTGTGCAATTCCAAATGTGAAGTAAGTCTTCGGATCTTATTGGTGAAACTGATTATTTGAAATTCAACGGACCCCCTGTTTTCTTCTTTTTGTTGAAAAATAACCGAGATGAATGAATTTTTTACCATAAAACAAAATATTCTCTCCCCCCTTTTTTTGAATGTGAATTTGACTGATCAGTAATAATAATACCGGGCGTTTTGATATCCACAATGATTTTAAGTTCGTTATGAACTTTATAATTTTTTCAATTCAAATAAAATTAATCAATCGGGTTTTCAATTCGATTCGTATACAGATACAAAAGAGTGATATATTTCTACAAAAGAGAAATTTTTAGAGTTCAAATAAGAAGATTTTGTTGATTCATTTGTCGATCTAATTGATATGTATGTCATTAAATTAGTATCATGTATCAGAATTGAATGTAAGACAATCCCTGTGTCCATCTATTTGTTTTCATATACCCGACACGATACAAACATAATATATGGGAAAATGTACCGTTAATAACGAATTTTCAACCGCGGATACATATGTATCCTTACCATACTGAAATGACTGCCATTATTAGTATTAAACCAATAGCGATTCATACAAGCTAAATCCTCTAATCGAGAATTCGGCCAAAGAAAGAACTTTAATTTAATTAGTTTCTTTTTATCATTATCAAGATCTTTATTTTTAGTCAAAACTTGACCGCAGTTTTTTACATTATTTAAAAATACTGCATTTCTATGCATACCTTTTTTATCCCTTGAATTGAAAGAAATTAGAATTCGCAACTCTCTCCGGTATTTGTGGGATAAAATAGTTTCAGGAACAAACAAATCATAATGATTTTTGTCTTTATTTTCCGTCAGTTTTTGATGTCTTGCAATGGGCTCATCAAAATTGTTTTTATCAATATAGTTTTTTTCTTGGTATCTTTGATTAAGTTGGTGTTTATTTTTATGAACCAATGAAATACTTATAGTTTGATATAGAATAAATTGTCCATCATTTTTTACAGACAGGCGAACTGGTTCGATAATCAATATGCCCCTTTTCATTAATTCTCTAAGAGTTAAATCTTTCTGAATCATCAAAATGTCCAGATTCATTTCTCCCCTTTGAATAGAGGATATAGCAATTTCGTTTGGATTTATCAGTCTAAGCAGGAGACAATATACTTTGATATTATTGATTATTCTTTGATTTAAAGAATCATCCCATCTCAATTGAAAGCGCAAATACCGTTTTAGGAAGAAGTCGAGCTCTGCTTCCGCGTTGCTCTTGTATTGCTTTTTCTTTCTACGTTTTTTTATGTCCGATTTACCATAATCTTCTTCACCATCTTTTTCTTGGTTTGGGAGAACGGATCTAAGATTTCCTTGCTTTTGTGCATCTGACACGACATCCCCTTGACCTATGGATTCTTTTTCTTCTTGATTTCGATTCTCTAATTCCAGAATTTTTTTTTCTTCATTCGATACTATAAGGGGGTCCCTTTTTTTATTTTCAATAATATTTTTATTAATGTTTCCATTTCCATAAAAATTTAAAAGAAGTAATTTTATTGGTATGATCCATGGGTTAACCTTATATGCATTATATAGTAACACAAATTCTGGGAAGAACCAAAGTTCCAGATTCGATATAGGACGACTTAGTATTTCTTCATTCATTCCCATCCAATCAAAAAGACTTCTTTTTTTATTGGATAGATTGTTTTCTTGTTTTTGATAAATTGTAAAATAAAGGGGGCCCTTCTTATTAATTTTATCAATTATTTGATAATTATTAACCACAGTCTTAATTTTTTTATTACTCTTGGTACCGGTATCGACCCAGGACTCAATATCGGCCTTATTTCTAAGATAAAAATTAAGAATTCTCCAATCAAAAAATTTTCTATGCGAAAATTTCCCCGCAGCATCCATAATATCAGCTTCTCGTAGATAATTATGGATAGGGATATACCCCAGTGTATCAAAAACTTTTCGTTTATCCATGTTATAATTATAAGAAATCTCTTCTTTCTTATTTACTTGTAATGATGATCCATAAGTATATGAGTCCTTCTTATCTTGATAATTAATAAATTTATACGATAAAAAATCATATCCATAGTGTTTTTTAAAATTCGATTTTTTATATTTTTGTTCTTGATTCAGTAATGAATTCGCTTGAAAATAATTTTTTTTTTCGGAATGAATTAACCTTTCTTTTTCATATGAATCCCGTTTTGTTAAATCTTTATTTCGAGTCATATAGTGTTGATTGACTCTATTTCGCCATTGTCCCGGTACTAATCTAAGCCATCTAGTCTGAGATAAATCATATTGATAATGACCCCTTAACCAGTTTTTCCATTCATTCATTCCAGAATGCCAAAAACTTTTCTGTCTTAACCCATAATGATGTCTTAATCTGGAATGAGATATTCTTTGTTCTTCAAAATAATCTTTTATTTCATTTTTAAGAAAAAGAGATGTTCCGTGATATTGAAGGATAGGTTTGAATTTATAAAAACTAATAACTTGGGTTTGTGATAATTTGTAAAATACATATGCTTGGGAGAGGGAGGATAAGTCACAAAAAGCTTTTGGATTCTTATTTCGAATATTAGAAAGTGAGTTTTTTATAGTTGAAATAAAATGAATTGTATTTTTATTGGTTTTATTAATTCTTTCCTTATTTGCTTCATTATTGGAAATGAATTTATCAATACTTTTTTTTGTTGATTCAAAAAAAAGTTGCGTACCGATTCTTGGAATATTAATGATATATAGAAAAATATCTATGTATATCTTTTCAATGAAAAATTTTATAAAAAAAAAATTTTTACGGATTAATCGAATATTTCTTCTTTTTAATATTTGCCAAACCCTTTTTGATGATTCTACTATTTTATCCCGATAACTTATTTTGTTAGAACTAATATTTATTTCTTGAGTTATAAATTCGTTTTTCTTGTCTTTTATAATTATAATTTTTTCTATTTGATTTTTGATTGTGTTTGTTCTCTTAGTCAGATCTTTTATTTTTTTTTCTGTTAATGAATAATTTGTCCATTCCATAGATTGGATTTGAAGGGATGATTCGTGAATCATCTTATTACTTATTGTCGAATCTTTTTTAGTTTGTCCCAATTCATATATTTGTCTCAACCCAAAAAATGGAATTGGATTTCTTTTTGAAAGTTCTTTTATTAATCCCTTTAGAAATAGAATGCTTTTTGTGATCCATTTTTTTGTTTCTTTTGCGACTTTTCGAAACACTTTTGTTCTTTCTTTTAAAATTGTTAAAGATTTAGTTTTAAATTTTTTTATTTTTTTTTTGAGTTCTTTAAAAATAGGCTCAAAAAATGAACGTCGTTTTCGAGGAGAACCGAAAGGCAGTTCAGTTTCCATTCCCCAAACTGTTAAAAAGCAAAAATCATTCCTTTGCCCTTTCTTTTTTTTCATTGGATCTTTATGAGAGGGTTGTAGTTT